TTATGGTATCTTTCTTATTAACTTAAAATTTCACCAGGAAAAAAAAGAATTTGATAGAATTGATAAAAAATCATTAGAAAACCAAATTAGTTTTTTGTTGAATTTAATCAACAAATTTGATGGAAAACCAACATCAAATTTAAAAAAAAATTATTTACTTCCTGAATCTAAACAAGTAAGAATAAATTCAGAAGGGAGAAAAAAAATTTTTATATTTGAAAACGTTCAAATCGATCCTAACAAAAAAAAAATTAGAAAACAATTTATTGCGCTAAAAGAAATCATAAAAAACGTTCCGCGATGGTCACACAAATTAGTCGACCATTTAGAACAAGCGGAAGAACAATATAAAAACCTAGAACTTTTGGGAAAGCGTCCTCCGGTTCGTTCAAGAAAAAGTAAACGTGTACCGATTTATAATGATGATCTAGAATTAGAATCTAACAATACTTTTGAGAATAAGAATCCCCAAGATCTTAATACTGACGACGCAGACGACATTGTTGTGATACGTTATTCATACCTATCGGATTTTCGGCGAGACATAATCACAGGTTCGATGCGAGCCCAAAGGCGTAAAACAATTATTAGTAAAGCTTCTGAAGCAAATATACATTCCCCCTCTTTTTTGGAACGAACCGAGCCTTCCCTTTCTTTTGAGATTTCCGAGCTAATTAAAAAAATTTTTGAAAATTGGCTATGTAAAAATACGGATTTCCAAATTATAGATTATACAGAGAAAAAGACAAAAGAAAGTACTAAAAAAAAAAAAGCTAATAAAACAGAAGAAGAAAAAAGAAGAGAAAAAAGAAGAGAAAAAAGACGGATAGAAATAGGCGAAGCCTGGGATAGCTTTATATTGGCTCAAGTACTAAGAGGTCTTATGTTAGTAACCCAATCAATTCTAAGAAAATATATAATATTACCATCATTGATAATAGTTAAAAATATCCTCCGTATACTTTTATTTCAATTTCCTGAATGGTCCGAAGATTTAACTGATTGGCGGAAAGAAATGCATGTTAAATGCACTTATAACTGCATTCAATTATCAGAAAAAGAATTTCCTAAAAACTGGTTAAAAGATGGTATTCAGATAAAGATCCTATTTCCTTTTCGTCTTAAACCTTGGCACAAATCTAAGCTAACCTATCCACTGAAAAATAAAGAACAAAAAAATGATTTTTTTTTTTTAACCGTTTGGGGAAAGGAAACCGAACTTCCTTTTGGTTCTCCACGAAAACAACGTTCATTTTTTGAACCTATTTTTAAAGAACTCAAAAAAAAACATCAAAAATTGAAAAAGAAGTGTTTTAAGGGTCTAAAAGAAATAATTTTTATAAATGTCTCAAAAGAAAAAAAACATTTACGCGGCTTTCAAAGCAAAAAAGAAATAGAAATATATGAATTGAATCAAAACAAAAAAAAAAAATGGCTACGAAATAATAAGAAAATTCATGAATCGTCCAGTAATATTCAATGTAGGAAGTGCATAACTTGTGTATTGAGAAAACAAAAACTACAAGGACTAACTACGCGAACAAAGATAATTGTAAATGAAACACAAAAAATGTTAAAAGATACTAAAAAAGAATTTATAAGCCTACATATAAATATTAGTTCGAATAAAATCAGTTATGATGATAAAATATTGGAATCGCGAAAAACGATTTTCCACCGCTTAAAAAGAATAAATGTTCGATTAATTCGTAAAACCAATTATTTTATAAACCTTTTTCTTGAAAGTATATATATAAATATTTATAAATATATCCATAATATTTCTAGACTAACTATACAATTTTTTTTTTTGAAAGAACAACAAAAAAAACGGAATAAATACAGTTGCTTTACTAACGACATTACCCATCCTAACTATATTTGCAATAATGAAACAAAGCACGAAAAAATTTATAAAACAAACAAAAATATAACTACAGTTATTTATACTATAACGGAGTCACTTTATAATATTAGTAATAATTCTTTTTGTGACTTATCTTATTTATCACAAGCATATGTGTTTTACAAATTATCACAAAACAAGGTTTTGAACTTTTTTAATTTATATAAGTTAAGATTAAGATCTCTTTTTAAATCTAATGTAACATCCCTGGTTCTTAAAAATCAGATAAAAAATTATTTTATTGAAACACATAAAACATTGCATTCCGAATTGAATAATAAGAAGCCGCACAATTTTCGAAAAATACATCAATGTAAAAATGGGTTAAAAGGTTATTATCAAAATGATTTAGCTGAGTTTATAACACAAGAAAGTCGAAATAAAGTAAATCAACACTCTCTAGTTCAAAATAACCATTTCAATAAATTTTTTTCCTATGAAAAAAATGTTAAAAAACAAGAGAGCTACGACCTCTTATCATATAATTTTATTAAGTCTGAAAATCAGAAGAATTCCTCCATTTCAGGAGTATCTGAACAAGTAAATCATAACCGATATTTTTTTTATAATTACGACAAAAGTAAATGCCAATTTTGTAATATGTTGGTAGATATTCTGGTAAAAAATTGTCTAATAGAAAATAATATTATACATATAAAGAAAAACTCTACTAGACAATTTTTTCATTGGATATTTCTCAATTTGTGTTTTAGAAAAAAAATTGATATTGGGGTCTGTAGAAATATGGATATTGATATCACCAGTAGTAAATATCTTAAGATTAGAACTAATAATTATCAAAAAATTGCAAAAATCAATAAGAAAGTTCGTTTTTTTACCGCAATTTACCAAAATCAACGGATCAACCCATTCAATATCAATAAAAAAAAAAAACTTTTTGATTGGATGAGAATGAATCAAGAAATACTAAATTATGACATATTTACGCTCCGACTTTGGGTTTTTCCAGAATTTTTTATACTTCATAATTTGTATAAAACTAAACCATGGACCATACTAATGAAGTCGCTCCTTTTAAATTTTAATGTAAATAAAAGCACCACTGTAAATAAAAGCCCCACTGTAAATAAAAGCACCACTGTAAATAAAAGCACCACTGTAAACAAGAGCCCCACTGTAAATAAAAGCCCCACTGTAAATAAAAGCACCACTGTAAATAAAAGCACCACTGTAAATAAAAAAAGAAAATTTTTTATATCAATAGAAAAACAAAAAAAAAGCGAAAAAGAATTCACAATCCAGACAAATTTTGAATCATCTCTATTAAACTATGAAAAAGATAGTACAGAAAATTCTGAAATATCAAAGATTAAAAAAAAGATTAAAAAAGAGAAAAAGACAAAATCAAACGAGAACGACATAGACGCGAAATTGGATTTCTTTCTAAAAAGATATTTTCTTTTTCAATTGAGATGGGAGGGTCTTTTAAATAAAAAAATAATCAATAATATTAACGTATATTGTTTCCTGCTTAGAATGCTAAACCCAAAAGAAATTACAATAGCCCCCATTCAAAGGGGGGAACTAAGTCTGGGTATTTTTAGAATTGCGGAACCTTTAACTCTTACAAACTTGCTTAAACAAAGAATATTACTTATAGAACCCGTTCGACTGTCTATAAAAAGTGCCGAGCATTTTATTATGCATCAAACTATGGGGATTTCAGTGATTCATAAGAGCAACCACACAATTAATCAAAGATTCCAACAAAAGGGCCATACTGCTAAGCCAAATTCTGATGAATTAATTCCAGAGCCTCAAAAGATTACAGAAAATCAAGACAAAACTTATTATGATTTGTTTGTTCCTGAAAGTATTTTATCCCCCAGACGTCGTAGAGAATTCAGAATTCGAATTTGTTTCTATTCTATGAATAGAAATGGTATACCTCTAAATGCGCCCTTTTGGAATGAAAATCTGGGAAAAAGTCAAGTTTTAAATAAAAGAAACAGAGAGACGAATACACTCATTATAAAATTTTTTCTTTGGCCTAATTATCGCTTAGAAGATTTCGCTTGTCTGAATCGCTATTGGTTTGATACCAATAATGGCAGTCGTTTCGGTTTGTTAAGGATACATATGTATCCACAATGAAATGCACACATACATTGTTTTACATTTCATTCTGATACATGATACTAATTGAACGAAATATTCTTTATTTAAAATTTTTAGGGATATAATTTTCATCGTTTGTGAGTGTAGATAACCTTCTTTTTGTCTACCTATTGGTAGACTATTTTACAGTTGGTAATTTTTACCAAAATTAAAATTATTATAGTGTGTATGCCAAATAATAATCAAAAAGAGTAGCACTTTTTTTATTGATAATAAAAAATATATCTAGTAATTAAAGGCCTGTGGAGGGAAGATTTAATTTTATGGTAAAAAAGTTATTCATCTCGGTTATTTCGCACGACGAAAAAAAAGAAAATCGGGGGTCTGTTGAATTTCAAATACTAGGGCTCACTAATAGGATACGAAAACTTTCTTTACATTTGGAATTGCACAAAAAAGATTATTTATCTCAGAGAGGCCTCCGGAAAATTTTAGGAAAACGCCAAAGGATGTTGTCTTATTTGTCAAAGAAAAATAGAATACGTTATAAACAATTAATTAATCAGTTAGATATTCGCGAATCAAAAACGCGTTAATTTGAAGGGTCGCTTTGAATTATTTGATTTAGTATATCTTGAATTTTAATGAACTTATTTTCTCTTTCAATAATTCATGAAAAAATGAATTGAGTAAAAACCTATGAATATACCAGCTACAAGAAATGACCTCATGATAGTAAATATGGGACCCCACCACCCATCAATGCATGGTGTTCTTCGACTCATCGTTACTCTCGATGGTGAAGATGTTATTGATTGTGAACCAATATTAGGATATTTACACCGAGGAATGGAAAAAATTGCGGAAAACCGAACAATTATACAATATTTGCCTTATGTAACGCGTTGGGATTATTTAGCTACTATGTTCACAGAAGCAATAACCGTAAATGGACCAGAGTTGTTCGGAAATATTCAAGTACCAAAAAGAGCCTGCTATATTCGAACAATTATGTTGGAGTTGAGTCGTATAGCTTCGCATTTGTTATGGCTTGGCCCTTTTATGGCAGATATTGGGGCGCAGACTCCTTTCTTCTATATTTTCAGAGAAAGAGAGTTAGTATATGATCTATTTGAAGCTGCCACAGGTATGCGAATGATGCATAATTTTTTTCGGATTGGGGGAGTAGCGGCCGATTTACCTTATGGCTGGATAGATAAATGTTTAGATTTTTGCGATTATTTTTTAACAGGAGTTACTGAATATCAAAAACTTATTACACGAAATCCTATTTTTTTAGAACGAGTTGAGGGGGTAGGCATTATTGGAAGAGAGGAAGTGATAAATTGGGGTTTATCAGGACCAATGCTGCGAGCCTCTGGAATACAATGGGATCTCCGTAAAATTGATCATTATGAGTGTTACGCCGAATTGGATTGGGAAGTACAGTGGCAAAAAGAAGGAGATTCATTAGCTCGATATCTCGTACGCATAGGCGAAATGACAGAATCTATCAAAATTATTCAACAGGCTCTAGAAGGAATTCCAGGGGGACCATATGAGAATTTAGAAATCCGATATTTTGAGAGAGAAAGGAATCCAGAATGGAATGACTTTGACTATCGATTTATTAGTAAAAAGGCTTCTCCCACATTTGAATTGCCTAAACAAGAACTCTATGTGCGAGTTGAAGCCCCAAAGGGGGAATTGGGTATTTTTTTGATAGGGGATCAGAGTGGTTTTCCTTGGAGGTGTAAAATTCGCCCTCCTGGTTTTATCAATTTGCAAATTATTCCTGAGTTAGTTAAAAGAATGAAATTGGCTGATATTATGACAATATTAGGTAGCATAGATATCATTATGGGAGAAGTTGATCGTTAAAATGATAATTGATAGAATCGAAGTACAAGATATCAATTCTTTTTTTAGATTGGAATTTTTAAAACAGGCTTATGGAATTCTATGGATACTTATTCCTGTTTTTACTCCTGTATTCGGAATAACAATAGGTGTACTAGTAATTGTATGGTTAGAAAGAGAAATATCCGCAGGGATACAACAACGTATTGGACCTGAATACGCAGGGCCTTTAGGAGTTCTTCAAGCTTTAGCTGATGGAGCAAAACTACTTTTCAAAGAAAACCTCTTTCCATCTAGAGGAGACACTCGTTTATTCAGTATCGGACCTTCCATAGCGGTGATATCCATTTTAGTAAGCTATTTGGTAGTTCCTTTTGGTTCTCGTCTTGTTTTAGCGGATCTCAATATTGGTGTTTTTTTATGGATTGCCATTTCAAGTATTGCTCCAATTGGCCTTCTTATGTCAGGATACGGATCAAATAATAAATATTCTTTTTTAGGTGGTCTACGAGCGGCTGCTCAATCGATTAGTTATGAAATACCATTAACTTTATGTGTCTTATCAATATCTCTACGTGCGATTCGTTAAGACATAAATTTTTCCATATTTCTTCCTTTCTATTTTATAGTAAGAGAGTGAAACGAATTGAGTAAATATCTTCATTTTTTATTCAGCTGGATCAACTAAACCTGAGAGTTATATGAGTGAAAGAAAACAGCTTATATATAACCTAGCTGTAAAAAAATGGAGTCTCACTTTATATATATAAATGTTTAAATGTTAGAGAAACAAACGGAAATAAACATAAGCAAACAAAAGCCTTTGCCCCAAGATTGGGTAACTAGTCATCCTTACTTGAAGCGGGCTAAAAAGATAAACTATAGTGAGTTTCACTATCGTTTGTATGTATTATCATACATGAATTACCTTAACGTAACGGATGATTGAACAAAAACGAGTGGATGAGTAGAAACACCAAGATACACAAAGGATTTGTAATGGAGATTATGTAAAATAATAAGAATATTTCTGCATAATGTACAAAGAATATTAATTGGGGCTTTCCGTTAGTAGAAATTATTAGGCAGTACTCCCTCCAATTCCGATCCAGAGTATGCTCCTATCCATCGAGTAAATAAATGACTATTGGCAACGAAATAATCCTTTGGTTTGCTTTTCTAACTACACTTTTCGCAGAAACAGAACGAAGACATAAAAAAAGAAATACAATTAAAAATTAAAGGAAAGGATAAAAATTATCTTTTTATTCTTTCTTTCGACTTTTATTTGTTCTATTTTATCTACTAGATAGAATTCAGATCATAATTCCAGAATTAATGTAAAATTCTTTTCGTATGTAAAAAGGAAGGGTTATTAATATCTTTATATAGAGTATTTCATTGAAGAGTTAAATTATTACTCAACAAATAAAATTTCAAAAATTTTTTGAAATTATTAAAGCAAAGGACGAGATCAATTCAGCAGCACTTTCATTTATTTAAACATTTATTTAAATTCAAATTAATTTTAAAATATATATAATTATTAAAGCATAAAGCAGACCAAACAGAATTCAATTGGTCTAATTCGGGATCGTACAATATATTTTTACCCTATCCATCTTATAAAAAAAAAAAATAAATAATAATACTGACTCGATCCTTAGATTTATTTAAGGTCCTCAAGGAGCCGTATGCAGTGAAAATCTCATGTACGGTTCTGGAATAGCGATGGAAACAGTGATGGTATCACCGACTATGATTATCTAATAGTTCAAGTACAGTTGATATAGTTGAAGCACAATCAAAATATGGTTTTTGGGGATGGAATTTGTGGCGTCAACCGATAGGGTTTATTATTTTTCTAATTTCTTCCCTAGCCGAATGTGAAAGATTACCCTTTGATTTACCCGAAGCAGAAGAAGAATTAGTAGCAGGTTATCAAACCGAATATTCGGGTATCAAATTTGGTTTATTTTATGTTGCTTCTTATTTAAACCTATTAGTTTCTTCATTATTTGTAACAGTTCTTTATTTGGGAGGCTGGACTATCTTCTCTATTCCGCACATATTCCTTTTTGAGTTTTTTGAAATAAATAAACCATACGGTATTTTTGAACGGACAATTAATATCTTTATTACATTAGCTAAAACTTATTTGTTCTTGTTCATTCCTATCATAACAAGATGGACTTTACCTAGGATAAGAATGGACCAGCTGTTGAATCTTGGATGGAAATTTCTTTTACCTATTTCTCTCGGTAATCTATTATTAACAACTTCTTCTCAACTATTTTCACTGTAAAAGGCAAAGGCTATGATAGTCTCTATTACCAACTTGGGTCAAATAAGAGAAATAAACAAAGATAAAATTATATATATTCACGCTATGTTCCCTATGGTAACTGGGTTCATGAATTACGGTCAACAATCAGTACGAGCTGCAAGGTACATTGGTGAAAGTTTCATGATTACCTTATCCCACGTAAATCGTTTACCCATAACTATTCAATATCCTTATGAAAAAGTAATCACTGCAGAGCGTTTCCGCGGGCGAATCCATTTTGAATTTGATAAATGTATTGCTTGTGAAGTATGCGTTCGTGTATGCCCTATAGATCTACCCGTCGTTGATTGGAAATTGGAAACTGATATTCGAAAAAAACGATTACTTAATTACAGTATTGATTTCGGAATCTGTATATTTTGTGGTAATTGTGTTGAGTATTGTCCAACAAACTGTTTAGCAATGACTGAAGAATATGAACTTTCTACTTATGATCGTCATGAATTGAATTATAATCAAATAGCTCTGGGGCGTTTACCAATAGTAATAATTGACGATTATACAATTCGAACTATTTTGAATTTTCCTGACATAGTAAATAATTGATTAAAGCAAATTTAAAAATTATTAAGATTCAGTTTTGATTTAATGAGTTTTTCCGTTTTGTTTGATCTCAATAATTAGGAATATCCCCTGGTTATTCGTTGGTAAGACGCGCGTTTTAATTTGGATTGAAAATTTATGAATATCTCTGACATTATTTCAACACGGTTAGTTTCGTATTCGAGCTGCTCTATTCAGAGAAAAAATAAAATTTGTACAATAACTGTACCCACATTAATTTACACCCCCTAGGATTAAATCCTAGGATAAATTTCTTATGAATCAACTATTTTTTCTAGTCTGGTTTCAATAAGGTCATGAAAAATTTTTTGAGTTATTTATCTCTTATCCTACATATAATGGATTTGCATGGACCCATACATGATTTTCTTTTAGTCGTTCTGGGATTAGGTCTTATCTTAGGCGGTATAGGAGTAGTATTACTTCTAAACCCAATTTATTCTGCCTTTTCATTGGGATTAGTTCTTGTTTCTATATCCCTATTCTATATTCTATCGAATTCATATTTTGTAGCTGCGGCACAACTCCTTATTTATGTGGGAGCTATAAATGTTTTAGTAATATTTGCTCTAATGTTTATGAACGGTTCAGAATATTACAAAGATTTTAATCTTTGGACTGTTGGGAATGGGGTTGCTTTGCTGGTTTGCACAAGTATGTTTGGTTTATTAATGACTATTATTACAGATACGGCATGGTACGGGATTATTTGGACTACAAGGGCAAACCAGATTATAGAACATGATTTGATAAGTAATAGTCAACAAATTGGAATTCATTTATCAACAGAGTTTTTTCTTCCCTTTGAAGTCATTTCAATAATTCTTTTAGCCGGTTTGATAGGTGCAATTTTCGCGGCGCGCCACTAATAATAAGGAAAAATTCTCTCAACTTATCAACAGCAATCCAAATTGAATTTCATTCTGTATTATCACATTTATTTACAGAATTTAAAATTATTTATGTCTAAAATAGAAATTTTTTTATTCGACCTATTCCCAATATATTTCTTTGTTCCATACTTTGTTTTTATATTATATTCTAATAACTAGTAAATTGAATTAAATGCGTTGCTCATCTTATATTGAAATGAATCAAATTACTAAGGAGTTGTTCAATGATGCTGGAACATGTACTTGTTTTGAGTGCCTACTTATTTTCTATCGGTATCTATGGATTGATCACCAGCCGAAATATGGTTAGAGCTCTTATGTGTCTTGAACTTATACTAAATGCCGTTAATATAAATTTAGTAACATTTTCTGATTTTTTTGATAGCCGCGAATTAAAAGGAAATATTTTCTCCATTTTTGTTATAGCCATTGCAGCGGCCGAAGCAGCTATTGGACCAGCTATTGTTTCGTCAATTTATCGTAATCGAAAATCGATTCGTATCAATCAATCGAATTTGTTAAATAAGTAGTATCGTAGTATTAACCCTACAAATTAGAATATTCATAAATTGGAATTAGCGCGTATTATACATTTTGGATGATCGTGTTTGTGAAAATATAACAAATCAAAGTATCTTGGTTCTCTCCCATGAGTCGATCCGATCCATAAGTAGATTGATTAGAAAAATTCTGATAAATCAGAATCATTGATTCATCTAGTATCTAAATATATGATTCATTTACAAGTTTACTAGATCGAAAATAAAAAAAAAAAAATGATAGATAGATCCAATGTCACATTCTGTAAAGATTTATGATACGTGTATCGGGTGTACTCAATGTGTCCGAGCTTGCCCCACGGATGTATTAGAAATGATACCTTGGGACGGGTGTAAAGCTAAGCAAATTGCTTCTGCTCCACGAACCGAGGATTGTGTGGGTTGTAAAAGATGTGAATCCGCCTGTCCAACGGATTTCTTGAGTGTTCGGGTTTATTTGTGGCATGAAACAACTCGAAGTATGGGTCTAGCTTATTGATACGTTCCAAAAAACCCGACTTGAATACGACTACATTTGATTTTTTACCTTTACCGACAAAAGCGCGTGCTCAAATATATATATTTGAGCACGCGCTTTTCTGGTCCGAGTCTATCTTATTTTTACTACGAATTTTTTTCCTTGGTTAACTATAATTGTAGTTTTGCCAATATTTGCGGGTTCCCTAATTTTCTTATTTCCTCATCGAGGAAATAAGGTAATTAGGTGGTATACTATTTCTATATGTATAATAGAACTCCTTTTAACAACCTATGCATTCGGGTATCATTTCCAATTGAACGAGCCGTTAATCCAACTGATAGAGGATTATAAATGGATACATTTTTTTGATTTTTCCTGGAGATTGGGAATAGATGGAATTTCACTGGGACCCGTTTTGCTGACGGGATTTATCACTACTTTAGCTACTTTAGCGGCTCGGCCGGTTACTCGAGAGTCCCGATTATTCCATTTTCTGCTGTTAGCAATGTATAGCGGTCAAATCGGACCATTTTCTTCTCAAGACATTTTACTTTTTTTCATCATGTGGGAATTAGAATTAATTCCAGTTTATCTACTTATATCCATGTGGGGCGGAAAGAAACGTTTGTATTCAGCGACAAAATTTATTTTGTACACTGCGGGAAGTTCTGCCTTTTTATTAATGGCAATTCTAGGTATTTGTTTAGCTGGTTATAATGAACCAACATTAAATTTTGAAACATCAGCGAATCAATCATATCCTGTAGAACTCGAAATTCTTTTCTATATTGGTTTTTTTATTGCTTTCGCTGTTAAATTGCCAATTATACCCTTACATACTTGGTTACCGGACACACATGGAGAGGCACATTACAGTACTTGTATGCTTCTAGCTGGAATCTTATTAAAAATGGGAGCGTATGGATTGGTTCGGATCAATATGGAATTATTGCCTCGCGCCCATTCTATATTTTCTCCTTGGTTGATGATAGTCGGCACAATTCAAATAATCTATGCAGCTTCAACATCTCCCAGTCAACGTACTTTAAAAAAAAGAATAGCTTATTCCTCCGTATCTCATATGGGTTTCATAATTATAGGACTTGGTTCTATAAGCGATACAGGACTCAACGGGTCCATTTTTCAAATAATTTCTCATGGATTTATTGGCGCTGGACTTTTTTTCTTGGCAGGAACGAGTTATGATCGAATACGTATTGTTTATCTCGATGAAATGGGCGGAATGGCTATCACAATTCCAAAACTATTTACGACTTTCAATATCTTATCAATGGCCTCTCTTGCATTACCGGGCCTGGGCGGTTTTGTCGCAGAATTGATAGTATTTTTTGGAATACTTACTAGCCAAAAATATCTTTTAATGCCCAAAATCTTAATTACTTTTGTCATGGCACTTGGAATAATATTAACTCCTATTTATTCATTATCTATGTTACGGCAGATGTTCTATGGATACAAGCTTTTTACTATCCCAAACTCTTATTTTGTTGATTCTGGGCCGAGGGAATTGTTTCTTTCGATCTCGATTCTTTTACCTGTAATAGCTATTGGCATTTATCCAGATTTCGTTTTCTCACTATCAGTTGAGAAAGTCGAAGCTCTTCTATCTAATTTTTTTTATCCATAGTTTTCGTGAATAAACCAAAAAATGAAACAAAAATATTCTGATTTTAAAAATTTTTTGTTGGACAATGAAAAATAAGTACTTTTCTAAAGTTTAAGTAAAATAAATGGGAGTTATATTATAATTATGTATGTAATCAAGCGAGAACCCATTAATGGGTTCTCGCTTGATTACAACAAATTTTCTTATATACACTTATACTTTCCTATGTTTATTTTGTATTGTTCATTCAAGTACTTTTTTCATTCAATTAGATGTTAATGTTAGTGAACCATAACTATGTAACCCTATTCCTAATAAATTAACCCCAAAATAGCATATCCAAATTATAAGAAAGCCCGTCGAGGCCACAATTGCAGAATTTTCACTTTTCAAAATTTTATTTGTTCGAATATGTAAATAAATTCCAAATACGGTCCAAGTAATAAATGCCCAAGTCTCCTTTGGATCCCAATTCCAATATGAACCCCATGCTTCATTAGCCCATACTGCTCCCGAAAGAATACCTATTGTTAAAAAGATAAATCCTAGACTAATAATACGAAAACCCCAAAGATCCAATAGTTCAATCAATTGAAACCTGTAATAATTCCTAGAAGAAATAAAAGAAGTTTTTATTAAACTTAAACGATTTTTTTTTTCTATTATGTATTGAATCTTGCCCAGCAAAAATGGCTCGTTTACCAAATTTTTACTTTTACGAATACGAAAATTTCGGATGAAATTTTGAAATGTAATGACTAAAAGAGCTAGTGATAATAATGCTCCGCATAAAAGAGCTGCATAGCCCAATAGCATCATACTTACGTGCATCATTAACCAATGGGATTGGAGAGCAGGTACTAATATTTTGGATTGATTCATTTCAGTTAAAAGACCTGAAGTAGCAAAACCTTGGGTAAAAATAGCACTTGGCGCCGTTATTGCGTTTAAATTGAAATAGGTTTTCATTTTTTGAAAATACGGAACGATATGAATACTGGAAAAACTCCATGAAAGAAAGATTAATGATTCATATAAATTACTTAATGGGAAATGTTGCAAATAAATCCACCGAGTAACTAATAATGCGGTTAGACAGGAAAAAGTAGTCATCATCCCCTTTTCTGACGAATCAGATAGTCCTATGATTTCATCTACTAATAAGGTTAGCAAATGAATTGTAATTACAATCGAAACGACTGAAAAGGATATATGCGTAAATATATGCTCTAAAGTTGAAAATATCATAACAAATAAAAAAAAGGCGGGGTTCAATTTCAATTATAGGATAATTGAACTCAGGGGTTGAACTTAGTATTAGTATAGGACTAATATTTAAAAAATGACATGCCGCCACTCGGACTCGAACCGAGATGCTCTAGCACTGCTTCCTAAGAGCAGCGTGTCTACCGATTTCACCATAGCGGCTTGTTCTAAATCATAATAACCCTTTTTTGATTCAATTGTCGAGAGTGAAGTAATCAATTTCTATTTTTTGATTGATCCTCGAGTGGAAAGATAGGATCTAAAATCTGCGTATTCGCTCTATAATCACTTAAAAAAGGAAAGAGTTCTTATTTTTTTAAATTTACTTCACAATTTCAAGTCAGGGTATATCTACTGATAGTGACTTAAAGCAATAATTATTTGGAAAGTTATAAACCACATTTTAATTAATAAGTTTTAACTATCTATTAGTGACTACAAAATTTCTATATGTTCGTCTCTTATTTAATTAGTTTAATAAATTTTTATAAATATATATATTCAATATACAAGTAATATACAAAATCGTATAGTTATTCTATACAATATAGACAATAAAAGTTCAAACTTTTTTATTATCGAATCGATGGGGATTTTTATTTTCCCCATCATAAAAACCATAAAACATACTCAAAGGTTTAATCTTCTTTTTGTGTTTATTCTTTATTTTTTATTTAAAGAAAAAATAATTTTTGAATTATAAAAGCAAAACAAATTTAATTTATCGTTGTTATTGATCGGGTCAAAAAAAACATTAGAGAATATAAATTTTTCTTTTAGTTCGATTTCTAAATTTTTCATTTTAATTTTAGTTTAATTTTAGATCTATTTCTATTATCTTATATATATAATATTTATATAAAATTATTATAATATTCAAATATAAAATATATATATTATATAAATTTATATAAATAAATAAAAACTTAATAGAAATATAATTTTTTTATATTTTATAATAAAATACAAATTTTTATCAATTTTTTATAAGTTCTAATATAAAACTTATAATCTAATCTGAAACTTATAAAGACATTCTAAAAAATTGACAATTAATTACAAATTAATTAGACTGACTATTTTTCGAATCAAAGCAACTCAGATTTTTCCAATCTTTGATTATTTCTTTGTTGCATAAAAAAAACTTTTTGAATTTCTTGTAGAAAGAGATTTACCTAATGAAAAAGCTTTCAATACAGCCCAATAGCCTTTTTTTTTCCAAAGATTTTTACGAATACGTTTTTTTGAAATAGAAATACGTTTTTTCGGAACTGCCATTAAAAAAGAGAATAAGTTTTTAATTGCTATAGTTGGATGTCAAAGACATCTATTATTGATTGGTCAAAAAAACAATTGTTTTTTACTATTTCGGTTATCTATTTATTTTCTAGCCAGTATACCCCTTATAAAAATTGTATAAATGTCAATCTAGTAATAAAAAAAAACGGTGTACGCTCTCTATATAATTTTTTTTTATTGTTCTCCATATATTTATACAGGTAATGGTAATAAAATGAGCTAAAATACATAAAAAAAATAGAAAGTTTCCCTAGTACCTTATTAATTTTGAAATTACTTTCCAAATTAATTGGCCAGGCTCACACAAAGAGTACATCTTATTTGAAAATGTGCAAGAGACTAGGACTACTATTAAATTTTGAAAAAATTCTTTTCTTAATTACTCCTTTAGGGACCGCCAAGTCTTGCTTTGAAGATCCTAGCCTTTAACTAAAAAGAACTATTTTAAAATAAAAGACAATCAATTCCGTTCCAAAAATCTATTCATTAATGATTCGGACGAAACCGACTAAAAAAAATAACTTTTCTGATAAAAATTCTAGTTTTTTATGATTCTGGTCAAATTATTTAGCCTTGTTCTATAAGATATATTAATTATTGGAATAATACATACTAATAATTAAGTCTAGAAAATTCTATATTTTGGATATTTTCATTTTTTTTATTAACCGATCCCTTTCATTTCATTTCAAAAAAAACTAAGAGCCAATAAATCATAAACAATTAATTAAGATAAAATAAAAAGCATTTTTTTTATGCAATATACATATCTATATTCATGGATTATACCTTTTATTCCCCTTCCAGTTCCTATATTAATAGGAGTAGGACTTTTACTTTTTCCCAAGGCAACAAAGGATCTGCGCCGTATATGGGTTTTTCCTAGTATTTTACTATTAAGTATAGTTATGATTTTTTCGACCTATCTGGCTATTCAACAAACGAATAACCCTTCTATCTATCTATCTATATGGTCTTGGACTATCAATAATGACTTTTCTTTAGAATTTGGTTATTTAGTTGACTCACTGACTTCTATTATGTTAATATTAATCACTACTGTTGGACTTATGGTTCTTATTTATAGTGACAATTACATGTCTCATGATCTGGGATACTTGAGGTTTTTTGCTTATATGAGTTTTTTTAATGCGTCAATGTTAGGATTAGTTACTAGTTCTAATCTGATACAAATTTATTTTTTTTGGGAATTCGTTGGAGTGTGTTCTTATCTATTAATAGGGTTTTGGTTCACCCGGCCTACTGCAGCGAATGCTTGTCAAAAAGCGTTTGTGACTAATCGTGTTGGAGATTTTGGTTTATTAGTAGGAATTTTAGGCTTTTATTGGATAACGGGCAGTTTAGAATTTCAGGATTTATTTGAAATATTTAATAACTTGATTTATAATAATCAGGGTAATCTTTTATTTTATACTTTGTGTGCCTTTCTATTATTTGCCGGTGCAATTGCTAAATCGGCTCAATTTCCACTTCATGTATGGTTACCCGATGCCATGGAAGGTCCTACCCCTATTTCAGCTCTTATACATGCTGCTACTATGGTAGCGGCCGGAATTTTTCTTGTCGCTCGGCTTTTCCCGCTTTTAATAACTTTACCTTACATAATGAAGCTAATAGCTTTGATCGGTCTAATAACATTACTTTTAGGAGCCGCTTTAGGTCTTGTTCAAACGGATATTAAGAGGGGTTTAGCTTATTCTACAATGTCTCAATTGGGTTATATGATGTTGGCTCTCGGTATGGGGTCTTATCAAGCGGCTTTGTTTCATTTGATCACTCATGCGTATTCTAAAGCATTGTTGTTTTTAGGTTCCGGGGCTATTATTCATTCCATGGAAACTATTGTTGGTTATTCTCCAGATAAAAGTCAGAATTTGGTTCTTATGGGAGGTTTAAAAAAACGGATGCCTATTACAAAAACATCTTTTTTAGTAGGTACACTTTCTCTTTGCGGCATTCCGCCTCTTGGATCTTTTTGGTCCAAAGATCAAATTCTTAATGATAGTTGGTTGTATTCACCGATTTTTGCAATAATTGCCTATTCCACCGCAGGATTAACTGCATTTTATATCTTTCGGATATATTTACTTACTTTTGAAGGCCATTTAAATCTTTATTTTCAAACTTATAGTGAAAAAAAAAAAAGCCTGGTTTATTCAACATCTTTATGGGGTAGAGAAGGACAGGGGATGATTCAACCAAAGTATTGCTTATTATCTTTATTAACAATAAATAATTATAAACGGATTCTTTTTGTTTTCAAAAAGAAAAACCAACTCCATAGTAATAGAAGAAGTATGACGATGCCCTTCTTTACTATTCCTTATTTCGGAACTAACAACAGGTTTTTCTATCTCCATGAATCGGACAATACTATGCTATTTCCTATGCTTGTATTAGGTTTATTTACTTTGTTCATTGGAGTCATAGGAATTCCTTTCTTCAATCAAAAAGGATTGCAGTTGGATATATTATCCAAAATGTTAACTCCGTCTATAAACCTTTTACATCAAAACAAAAAACTAGGGAATTGGTTGGAATTTATAACAAATGCAACTTTTTCAGTCAGTATAGCTTCTTGTGGAATCCTAATAGCATCCTTTTTATATAACCCCGTT